ATAATCTATATGGCATTTCCAAAGTTATTAATAGAGGGTAAGCCTCGAAGAATCGAAGAATTACAGACGAATGTGCAAAAAAAACTGAATTGTGTGAACCGAAAACTCAACATTGCTATTACAAGAATTGCAAACCCTTATGGAAACCCTAATATTCTTGCAGAATTTATAGCCGGACAATTAAAGAATAGAGTTCCGTTTCGTAAAGCAATCAAAAAAGCTATTGAATTAGCTGAACGGGCGGGTACAAAGGGAGTTCAAGTACAAATTGCGGGACGTATCGACGGAAAAGAAATTGCACGTGTCGAATGGGTCAGAGAAGGAAGGGTTCCTCTACAAACCATTCGAGCTAAAATTGATTATTGTTCCTATACAGTTCGAACTATTTATGGGGTATTAGGGATCAAAGTTTGGATATTTCTAAACGAATAATAAACTTTTCCTTATCTTTAACGTTCCATCTTTCGATAAAAAAAATGACAAATTCTTACTACATTCTTATTCCAAAAGAATAAATGACAAATTTTATAAGATTGAATAAAAAAATTCGATTAATCATTTGATAGTGAAGGAATTGCTATGCTTAGTGTGTGACTCGTTGGTTTTTTTTAGAGTGATTAAATTTCAACAAAAATTCGTAGAATTTTTTAATAAAGAACTAATAACCTACTCATCGCTTTGCATTATCTGGATAGAAAGAACCGGTAAAAATAGAAAATCGAAATAAAGATATATGAGATATCGGTGATATAATTATAGCAACTGAAATAAAATAATATTTTTCATAAAAAAGAAAGAAAAACGAATCTGATTATGAGTTGTAAAGCAATAAGAATATACAGATAAATGAAGGGGTGAAAGAAAGAGAGACAAAAAATATCAATGATATAGAATTCTAATATGTAAAGGTCCATGGGTTATCTCATAAAAGGTAGTGTAATAAAGCATCCATATTCAAAATTCATCCATATATGGATAAATATCTTCCTAGAACAAAGGAATCAAGAGCCGCGAGTCAATCAAAACTGAGAAAGTTGATTCAACAAAAAAGAATAAAAGAAATAATCAAATCTTATTAAAATAAAATATTCTTAGAGAGGCTCCATTGTAGAATTCAGACCTAACCATAAATCGAAAAGCGATGGGAACGACGGAACCTGCGAATACCTAAGATTATATTAAAAACAAATCTTAATGATTCATTAGGTAGGATGGCGGAAGGAACTAAGAACCAATCTATTGTTTTTAGAGGAAAAGAGTAAATATTCGCCCGCGAAAAATTGGATTTTTTTGAATTTAGAAATTTTTGCCAATCCGATATGATAATAAAACGAAAAGACAAATACAGATTCGTTAGAACCTTATACCAAAACAACATTATCTAGTTAGATACGGATAGCAAAAATTGTCTATAAGAATACATATTTCGTTATATATCAAAGCGAGATATACAAATTTCTAATAGATCAATAGATTCTATGAAAAGTAAAAAAATCCAGCGATTCGATTCTATTATATTATTCATTAAACATATGTATCTTATTGTATATTATCGGTTAAATATTTTTGAATCGATTCATTCGCGAGGAGCCGTATGAGGTGAAAATCTCATGTACGGTTCTGTAATAGAGATGGAATTAAGAAACAACCATCAACTATAACCCAAAAAAAACCAAATTCCGTAAACAACATAGAGGAAGAATGAAAGGAAAATCCTCTCGAGGTAATCATATTTGCTTCGGAAAATATGCTCTTCAGGCACTTGAACCCGCTTGGATCACATCTAGACAAATAGAAGCGGGGCGGCGGGCAATGTCACGAAATGTCCGCCGGGGTGGACAAATATGGCTACGCATATTTCCAGACAAACCTGTTACAGTAAGACCTACCGAAACGCGTATGGGTTCGGGAAAAGGATCTCCCGAATATTGGGTAGCTGTCGTTAAACCCGGCAAAATACTTTATGAAATGGGCGGGGTCGCAGAAAATATAGCTAGAAAGGCTATGTCAATAGCAGCATCCAAAATGCCTATACGAACTCAATTCATTATTTCAGGATAATCATTAGAACGAAAGAGGTCCTTAGTATGAAAAAAAATTGCAATTGTGGGTTTCTTTTTTTTGAACAAAGAATATTTTTTTTACTTCCACTTTTTGACTGAAAGAAAAAAAAAATGATATGATTCAACCTCAAACCTATTTAAATGTAGCCGATAATAGCGGAGCCCGCAAATTGATGTGTATTCGAATCATAGGAGCTAGTAATCGACGGTATGCTTATATTGGTGACATTGTTGTTGCTGTAATCAAAGAAGCAGTACCAAATACGCCTTTAGAAAGATCAGAAGTGGTCAGAGCTGTAATTGTACGTACTTGTAAAGCACTCAAACGTAGTAACGGTATAATAATACAGTATGATGATAATGCTGCGGTTATCATTGATAAAGAAGGAAATCCAAAAGGAACTCGAATTTTTTCCGCAATAGCCCGGGAATTGAGACAGTTGAATTTCACTAAAATTGTTTCATTAGCACCCGAGGTATTATAATACGAGATCGTGATATAGATATCTTATTTATTTTATGAATTGAATGAATATGAATGAAATAGATTAATTAATAGATTTTATCTCACAGATATACCTTGTGTAATAATTATTATATATTATAAAAGTATATATTTTAAATATTCAAATTAAAAGCATTATTAATTAATATTATATTATTAATTATAATGTAATAATTTATAATATAATAATATATTATTAGAACTATATATATTATATATATTAAGTATTAGAAGTAGTAATTATTATATATATAATAATAATAATTTATTATATATATAATAAATTATATATAATAAATTATAAATTATATGTAATTCAATTATATATAATTTATAATTGAATTAATATTTCATAAACTAAAAAATAATAATATTAAAATAAGAATAACGGATAAGAATAATAGATAGAAATAGAATTCTTCTATAAATATCGAATTCCATATGAGATATTTTATATAGATAGATATAATTTATAATAGTTCATTAGTTCATTTTCTAATATTCTATTTTTATAGTATTCTATATATATTATATATTTAGATTATTCTATTAGAATAATCTTTTCTATATATAGAGTATTATTATATTCTTATAGTATTATTATATTCTTATATTCAATAGATTCAATATTTGATCAATAGATTCAATATTAGATATTTTATTCAATAAAAAAATAGAAAAATGGGAGCACGTTGATTATATCGAAAGTAAAGAGCAAGAATCATTTTCATTTATCGTGGGTAAGGATACCATTGCTGATATAATAACCTTGATACGCAATGCTGACATGAATAGAAAAAGAACAGTTCAAATACCACTTACTAATATCACCGAAAACATTGTGAAAATACTTTTACGAGAAGGTTTTGTTGAAAACGTCAGAAAACATCGGGAAAGCAACAAATACTTTTTAGTTTTAACTCTACGGTATAGAAGAAATAGGAAAGGATCATATAAAACTTTTTTAAATTTAAAACGTATCAGTACACCTGGTCTACGAATCTACTCTAACTATCAACGAATTCCTAGAATTTTAGGAGGGATGGGGATTGTAATTCTTTCTACTTCTAGAGGTATAATGACAGATCGCGAGGCTCGATTAGAAAGAATCGGCGGAGAAGTTTTATGTTATATATGGTAATTTTTCTGATCTCCGAATTATATGAGAAACTTCTATCCATTTTTGTGAAAAGAGAGAGAGAAAACGCAGATTTCTAATGTTACTCCTCATACATTAGTGAATGCGTGAAGAGGATTTAACTAGAATAGAGATAAATAAAAAAAAAAAAGAATTCATGAATATTTAATTACTGAATCACTTATCAGGGTATGTTCCATGTTCCTTTATCGAAATTGAATGAAAATAAGATTCTAGGCTATGTTTCCGAAAAAATTCGACATACTCTTATTTTATATGTATACGACCGGGAAAATCAAAAATGGAAGTATAAGTCACTTAATTAAATTAGACTGTTTTTCAACTTCAACATTTCTTTTTTGAGGGGGGCACAATTAGAAGTTAAAAATGTAAGGAAACCTTATTTTCTTCCAATAAATAAATTCGACATTAAGTTAAGGAGTGACAAATATGAAAATAGGCGCCTCTGTTCGTAAAATTTGTGAAAAATGTCGATTGATCCGCAGGCGAGGGCGAATTATAGTAATTTGTTCCAATCCAAAACATAAACAAAGACAAGGATAATATTTTCACAAAAAAGGGCTTTCTATTTAAATTAAATGAAAGTACCGAATGCACAAATCAAATAAATTTATATTAAAATAAAAAAATCTTATTAATATTCAATTAATATTAATATTCAATTAATATTAAATTCAATTAAATATATTAAATCATAAAAATAGAAGAATTTAGATTCTATATTATAAGTATTATAAGAATTATAAGTATTATAAGAAATCTTATTTATTAATAGAAATTTTTTTGATTGATATTTCAAAAATTCTATTACAAATTCGATTCTAAAAATTCTATTCTATATTAATAGAATTCTATATTAATAGAATATAGAATACAATTCATATAGAAAATATAAAATATTAATCCTAGTTAGAAAATAGTAAAGAATCCGTTTTTGACAAGAAATGGATATATCCATATATTTCGGACTTATATTTTTAAAAATAAAAAAATATGGCAAAACCTATACCAAAAATTGGTTCACGTAAAAATGGACGTATTGGTTCGCGTAAGCATCCTCGTAAAATACCAAAGGGAATTATTTATGTTCAAGCTAGTTTCAACAATACCATTGTAACTGTTACAGATGTACGGGGTCGGGTGATTTCTTGGTCCTCTGCCGGTGCTTGTGGATTCAAGGGTACACGAAGGGGGACACCATTTGCCGCTCAAACCGCAGCAGGCAATGCTATTCGAACAGTAGCGGATCAAGGCATGCAACGAGCGGAAGTCA